AAAAAAATTTTTTAGTTATGACCTATGCTCTTTATCACAAGCATATGTATTTTACAAATTATCACAAATTCAAGTTAGTAACTTTTCTAAATTAAAGGCTGCTCTTGAATATAACATATGCATAACATCCTTTTTTGTTAAGAAAAAAATAAAAGATTTTTTTCAAGAACAAGGAATCTTTCATTATGAATTGAAAGATAAAACCTTTTTAAATTCCGAAGTAAATCAATGGAAAAACTGGTTACGAAGTAATTCTCAATACAATTTACCTCCGATTGCATGGGATAGATTAGTAACCCAAAAATGTAAACAGAAAATAAACCAAGACTCTCTAGTTCTAAATCCAAGTTTAACAAAAAAGGATTCATATGAAAAAAATAAATTTGATAATTACAAAAAACAAAATTTTTTTGAGGCCCACTGGTTATTAAATCCAAAACAGAATTTTAAAAAAGATTCTATATATAATGTTTTTTGCTACAAATCTATTCATTCTACAGAAAAAATTTTTGACATGTCTATAGGCATTGCTCTAGATAATTGTTTAGTCTCTTGTTTTCTAGAAAAATATACTATTCGGGGTCTAAGGGAAATTTGGCATAGAAAATATTTGGATTGGAGAATTCTCAACTTTTGGTTTAGAAAAAAAGTAAATATTGAGCCCTGGGTTGATACCAAGAGTAAAAAAAAATATATTAAGACTAAAGTTCAGAATTATCAAAGAATTGATAAAATAACTAAGACGGGTCTTACCAATCAAAAAAGTTTCTTTTTTGATTGGATGGGAATGAATGAAGAAATACTAAATCATCGTATAACAAATTTTGAATTCTTTTTCTTTCCAGAATTTTTATTATTTTCTAGTACATATAAAATGAAACCGTGGGTCATACCAATTAAATTACTTCTTTTTAATGAAAAAAAATCAGATAAAGAAAAAAAAAGAAATCTTGAATCAGCTCTATCAAACCAAGAAAAAAAAATTAAAGAAAATTATGAAGAATCGAAGATAAAAAAACCTAAAAATAAAAAACAATACAAAAACAATACGGAAGTGGAACTTGATTTATTTCTCATAAGATATTCGCATTTTCAATTGCGATGGAATTCTTTGTTTACTAAAAAAATTCTCAATAATATAAACGTATACTGTCTCTTGGTTAGACTAAAAAATCCAATCGAGATAGTGCTATCTTCTATTGAAAGAGGAGAGATTAACCTAGATATTCTAATGAGTGCGAAGAATTTTACTTTTGCAAAATTAATGAAAAAAGGAATATTTCTTATTGAACCTGTCCGTTTGTCTGTAAAAAATGACCGACAACTTATTATATATAGAACCATAAGTATTTCATTGGTTGATAAAAATAAACAAAAAATAAGTAAAAGATACAAAAAAAAAAGCTATATTGATAAAAAAAAGAATTATGATTTCTTTGTCCCTGAAAATATTCTATCCCCTAAACGACGTAGAGAATTTCGAATTCTAATTTGTTTCAACTTAAAAAAAAAAAATGCGAGGGATAGAAATTCAAGATTTGATAAGAAGATTCAAAACTTGACCACAGTTTTGCATAAAAAGAAAGATCTTGATAAGGATAAAAAAAACCTAATTCAATTAAAATCCTTTCTTTGGCCCAATTTTATATTAGAAGATTTAGCTTGTATGAATCGCTATTGGTTTAATACTACTAACGGAAATCATTTCAGTATGATAAGAATACATATGTATACGCGATTTCAAATTCATTAATGATAAATGATAGATCCTTTTTCCTATATATAATATATAAGTTACGGTATATGAAAACAATTGTATGCACAAATATGAGGGATTGTTTTAAATTCAATCTTTATACATGAGATTCATTTAATCAATGACATAGATACCAATCAGAGCAGATCCATAAATAAATTAACAGAATCCTCCTTTTTTAGATCTAAATTTAGACTTTTTTTGATAAAATAAAGAATTAAGAAGTTGATAATGAAATTCAGATCCTTGTACAAAGAAACTACCATTATTATTACTGATCAGTAAAATTCATATCTTTCAATTCATATTAAAAAGGGAAGGATTTCGTTTTATGATAAAAAATGCATTCATTTCATTTCAAGAAAAAAAAGAAGAAAGCAGGGGATCTGTTGAATTTCAAGTATTCAGTTTCACGAATAAGATACGAAGACTTACTTCACATTTGGAATTGCACAGAAAAGATTATTTATCTCAGAGGGGTCTACGAAAAATTCTGGGAAAACGTCAACGACTGCTGGCTTATTTGTCAAAAAAAAATGGAGTACGTTATAAAGAATTAATAAATCAGTTGAATATTCGGGAATTAAAAACTCGTTAAATTCCAAAATTGTGAATTAGTTAATTTTTTAGATCTTCAATTTTTTGATAAACTTCTTTTTCAGCAATCTAATTCATGCCAGAACGAATCAAGGAAAAACTTATGAAGAGAACAGGAAAAGATCTTATGATAGTCAATATGGGACCTCACCACCCATCCATGCATGGTGTTCTTCGCTTAATTGTTACTCTAGACGGTGAGGATGTTGTTGACTGTGAACCCATATTGGGTTATTTACACAGAGGAATGGAAAAAATTGCAGAAAATCGAGCAATTATACAATATTTACCTTATGTAACGCGATGGGATTATTTAGCTACCATGTTTACAGAAGCAATAACAGTAAATGGACCAGAACAATTGGGAAATATTCAAGTTCCTAAAAGGGCCAGCTATATCAGAGTAATTATGCTGGAATTGAGTCGTATAGCTTCTCATCTGTTATGGCTCGGCCCTTTTATGGCAGATATTGGTGCACAGACTCCCTTTTTCTATATTTTCAGAGAACGAGAATTTGTATATGATCTATTCGAAGCTGCCACCGGTATGAGAATGATGCATAATTTTTTTCGTATTGGAGGAATAGCGGCTGATTTACCTTATGGTTGGATAGATAAATGCTTGGATTTTTGTGATTATTTTTTAACAGAGGTTGTTGAATATCAAAAACTGATTACACGAAATCCTATTTTTTTAGAACGGGTTGAAGGAGTTGGGATTATTGATGGGGAAGAAGCAATAAATTGGGGTTTATCTGGACCAATGCTACGCGCATCCGGAATACCTTGGGATCTTCGTAAAGTTGATCGTTATGAGTCTTACGATGAATTTGAATGGGAAATTCAGTGGCAAAAACAAGGAGATTCATTAGCTCGTTATTTAGTACGACTTAGCGAAATGACAGAATCCATCAAAATTATTCAACAGGCTCTGGAAGGACTTCCGGGGGGTCCCTATGAAAATTTAGAAAGCAGAGGCTTTGATAGAAAAAAGAATCCAGAATGGAATGATTTTGAATATCGATTCATTAGTAAAAAACCTTCTCCTACTTTTGAATTATCAAAACAAGAACTTTATGTAAGAGTTGAAGCTCCAAAAGGGGAATTGGGGATTTTTCTCATAGGAGATCAAAGTGGTTTTCCTTGGAGATGGAAAATCCGACCACCAGGTTTTATTAATTTGCAAATTCTTCCTGGACTAGTTAAAAGAATGAAATTGGCTGATATTATGACGATACTCGGTAGCATAGATATAATTATGGGAGAAGTTGATCGTTAAAATGATAATTTATGCAACAAAAGTAGAAACTATAAATTCTTTTGTTCGATTGGAATCTTTAAAAGAGGTCTATGGACTCATCTGGATATTTGTCCCTATATTTTCTCTTGTATTGGGAATCATAACAGGTGTACTAGTAATTGTGTGGTTAGAAAGAGAAATATCCGCAGGGATACAACAACGTATTGGACCTGAATACGCCGGCCCGTTGGGAATTCTTCAAGCTCTAGCGGACGGGACAAAACTACTTTTCAAAGAAGATCTTCGTCCATCTAGAGGAAATACTCCTTTATTTAGTATTGGACCATCTATAGCAGTTATCTCCATTTTACTAAGTTATTCAGTAATTCCCTTTAGCAATCACCTTGTTTTAGCGGATCTCAATATCGGTATTTTTTTATGGATTGCCATCTCAAGTATTGCTCCGATTGGACTTCTTATGTCAGGATATGGATCAAATAATAAATATTCTTTTTTAGGTGGTTTGCGAGCTGCTGCCCAATCGATTAGTTATGAAATACCATTAACTCTATGTGTTTTATCAATATCTCTACGTGCGATTCGTTGAAACGTTTATTTTTACTATTCCGTTTCTTCTAGACGAATAAGTTAAAAAACGGAATATATATTTATCTTTCGGATTAATCTTAATACTTAATAAAAGGAATTTGATAGTTATATATGAGTGAAAAAAAACTGCTCAGAAATTAGCAGTAAAAAGAAAAATTGAGTCTCATTTCCTATGTACAAAGGTTAAACGGAAATAAACATAAGCGTAAGAATCACTTTACCCCAAGGTTGGTTGATTAGTCATCCTGGCTTGAAGCGGGTTAAAAATATTAACCATATGACGTTTTCACTATCAGTTATATAGATTAACATACATGTATTACAAAGTGAGCGGCAATTAGGTAAAAATGAGTGGATGGTTAGAAACACCAAAATACATAAAGAATTTGTAATAAAGATTAAACAAATTGAAAAGGATATTTATGCATAACATAAGATAAAAAAAAGAAGGTTAATTGGGGCTTGAAATTAGTAGAAATGATCAGACAGTACTCCCCAAGATTCCGATTCAGAGTATGCTCCTATCCACCAATAAATGTAATGACTATCAGAAACGAAATAATCCTTTATTTTTTAAGTCCACCAACTTTATTTCTAAAAAAGAAAGAAGAATTAGGAACGAAACAAGGATATATTTTTTCATATATTTATAAAATAAAATAGAATTTATGGCATGAATAATAAACTAATAGGATGTCTCATTCTTTTTCGTAATTGAAAACCACGATGGGCTGAAATACCTCTTTTTATTTTTACAAGGAGTAGTTTATTAAAGGATTAAGTTATTACTCAACAAATAGAAATTCAAATTTGTAAAGGATTAGATGAATTCCGAAGCGCTTTTTTTCTTAGAATTTGAGCAGACAGAATTCCATTGGTATAATTCGGGACCCCAGATATATTTATATATAATCTATTTTAGAACACATAATATCCATCTAAATAATACCAATCTGGTCCTTAGATTTATTTATGGCCCCCGAGGAGCCGTATGAGGCGAAGACCTCATGTACGGTTTTGTAATAGCGGTGAGAATAGTAATGTTATCACCGACTAGGATTATCTAACAGTTTAAGTACAGTTGATATAGTTGAGGCACAATCAAAATATGGTTTTTGGGGATGGAATTTGTGGCGTCAACCTATAGGTTTTATCATTTTTCTAATTTCTTCCCTAGCAGAATGTGAGAGGTTACCGTTTGATTTACCAGAAGCGGAAGAAGAATTAATAGCAGGTTATCAAACTGAATATTCAGGTATCAAATTTGGTTTTTTTTACGTTGCTTCTTATCTAAATCTATTAATTTCCTCATTATTTGTAACAGTTCTATACTTAGGCGGTTGGAATATTTCTAGTCCGTATATATCTATTCTGGAGCTATTTGAAAGGGATCCAATTTTTGGAACAACAATTGGTATCTTTATTACATTAGCTAAAACTTATTTGTTCTTGTTTATTTCTATCGCAACAAGATGGACTTTACCTAGGCTAAGAATGGATCAACTATTAAATCTTGGATGGAAATTTCTTTTACCGATTTCCCTTGGTAATCTATTATTAACAACTTCTTTTGAACTCTTTTCACTCTAAATTGAAAATGAATCCAACATATTCATTACTTGTTTTAAACAAGAGAAAGAAACAAAGATCAAATTATTCATAGATAATTACAATATGCTTCCTATGATAACCGGGTTCATGAATTATGGTCAACAAACCCTACGAGCTGCAAGGTATATTGGTCAAGGTTTCATGATTACCTTATCCCACACAAATCGTTTACCTGTAACTATTCAATATCCCTATGAAAAATTAATAACATCGGAACGTTTCCGCGGTCGAATCCATTTCGAATTTGATAAATGCATTGCTTGTGAAGTATGTGTTCGAGTATGTCCTATAGATCTGCCTGTTGTTGATTGGAAATTGGAAACAAATATTCGAAAAAAACGATTGCTTAATTACAGTATTGATTTTGGAATTTGTATATTTTGTGGTAATTGTGTTGAGTATTGTCCAACAAATTGTTTGTCAATGACTGAAGAATATGAATTTTCAACTTATGATCGTCACGAATTGAATTATAATCAAATAGCTTTGGGTCGGTTACCAATGTCAGTAATTGACGATTACACTATTCGAACAATTTTGAATTCACCTCAAAAAAAGGGGTAAACCCATTAATTTTATTAAAAAAAGAATTCAAAATTGTTGAATTATATAAAGAATTTAATTAAAAACTTGTATTTTATTTATATAATAATATTAAGTATATAAGGCTCATTCTTTTAATATATTCGTATTTCTTGAAAGAGATAGGTTGAAAATACACTTTAGAATAAAAAAAGCGAAACTGTCTAATAATTGTATCTACATCAATTGATATCCATTAGATTCTAATTTCACTCTATTAGAAACATATTAAAAATCAATTCCCCGGTTAAATTAATAAGGTCATGAAAAGGATTTCGATTTTTTTCTTTTTTTAATAATATAATGGATTTGCCTGGACCAATACATGATTTTCTTTTAGTTTTTCTGGGATCCGGTCTTCTAGTAGGAGGTCTGGGAGTGGTATTACTTCCCAACCCAATATTTTCAGCCTTTTCCTTAGGATTTGTTCTTGTTTGTATATCTTTATTGTATATTCTATCAAATTCCCATTTTGTAGCTGCTGCACAACTCCTTATTTACGTGGGGGCAATAAATGTTTTAATCATATTTGCTGTGATGTTCATGAATGAGTCAGAATATTCCACAGATTTAAATCTGTGGACCGTTGGGGATGGGATTACTTCATTGATTTGTACAACTATTCTTTTTTTATTAATTTCTACTATTCTCGATACGTCATGGTACGGGGTTATTTGGACTACAAGATTAAACCAGATTCTAGAGCAAGATTTAATAAGTAATAGTCAACAAATAGGAATTCATTTATCAACAGATTTTTTTGTTCCATTTGAACTCATTTCAATAATTCTTTTAGTTGCTTTGATAGGTGCAATTTCTGTGGCTCGTCAATAAAAAACGTTCTTATTAGTAAAGACCAAAGAAAACTTTGTGTATGTTATGATATTTTTTTTCCGTTCATTCAATTAAATTTGATTTAATACTATTTCATATTTAAAATATCAATTTTTAGATTTGATATATATGTGAAAAATTTTTTCCCAAATATAGTTTTTATTCGTACTTTTTTTTATATTCTAATTGATTGAATCCGGTGAATTATTTTTATTATTCATATTGAAATGAATCAAAATTGATAAGGAGTTGCTGAATGATACTCGAACATGTACTTGTTTTGAGTGCCTATTTATTTTTGATTGGTCTTTATGGATTGATCACGAGTCGAAATCTGGTTAGGGCTCTTATGTGTCTTGAACTTATACTCAATGCAGTTAATATGAATTTCGTAACATTTTCTGATTTTTTTGATAATTCCCAACTAAAAGGGGATATTTTCTGCATTTTTGTTATAGCAATTGCAGCCGCTGAAGCAGCTATTGGATTAGCTATAGTCTCGTCAATTTATCGTAACAGAAAATCAACTCGCATCAACCAATCGACCTTATTAAATAAGTAGCATAAAAAAAAATTATAGGTTGAAATTTGCATATATATATAATAGGTTATGACTTACTAGATTATATTTGTGAAAATCTAAGAAATCAAAGTATTTTAGCCCCATTTTTTTATAAATTGAGCCAGAATTCATTACAAAAATTATATTAAAGGAAATCATTGCTTCATCTAGTATTTTAATATATCATTTTAGTTAGAAGTTTACTAGATTGAAAATTTATGACATTAAAAAAACTATAGATCCTATGTCACATTCAGTAAAAATTTATGATACCTGTATAGGATGTACTCAATGTGTCCGAGCATGCCCTACAGACGTATTAGAAATGATACCTTGGGATGGATGTAAAGCTAAGCAAATAGCTTCCGCTCCACGAACCGAGGACTGTGTTGGTTGTAAGAGATGTGAATCTGCCTGTCCAACGGATTTTTTGAGCGTTCGAGTTTATTTATGGCATGAAACAACTCGAAGCATGGGTCTAGCTTATTGATACCTTACCGAAAACCTTATTTGAATAAATTTGGAATACATTTTATTTTTTTTTATTGACAAGTACTCGTACTCAAAAAAGTTAAATTATATTTTTTTATTTATATATTTTTTTTGAGTACGCGTTCTTTGGACCTGGTGTATCTTGTCTTTACCACGAAAAATTTTCCTTGGTTAACAATAATTGTTGTTTTTCCAATATCTGCCGGTTCTTTAATGTTATTTCTCCCGCATAGGGGAAATAAAGTCAATAAATGGTATACTATATGCATTTGTATCTTAGAACTTCTTCTAACGACCTACGCTTTTTGTTATAATTTTAAAATGGACGATCCATTAATTCAACTGTCCGAAGATTATAAATGGATCAATTTTTTTGATTTTTACTGGAGACTGGGAATAGATGGCCTTTCTATAGGAACGATGTTACTGACGGGATTTATTACTACTTTAGCGACTTTAGCGGCTTTTCCAGTTACTCGGGATTCCCGATTTTTTCATTTCCTGATGTTAGCAATGTATAGCGGTCAAATCGGATCATTTTCTTGTCGGGATCTTTTACTTTTTTTCATCATGTGGGAATTAGAATTAATTCCCGTTTATCTACTTTTATCCATGTGGGGTGGAAAGAAACGTCTGTATTCAGCTACAAAATTTATTTTATACACTGCAGGAAGTTCTATTTTTTTATTAATAGGAGTTTTAGGTATAAGTTTATATGGTTCGAACGAACCAACATTAAATTTAGAACTATTAGCTAATCAATCCTATCCTCTCACACTCGAAATACTATTTTATATTGGATTTCTTATTGCTTTTGCCGTCAAATCACCGATTATACCTTTACATACTTGGTTACCTGACACCCACGGTGAGGCACATTACAGTACCTGTATGCTTCTCGCTGGAATCTTATTAAAAATGGGAGCATATGGGTTGGTTCGAATCAATATGGAATTATTACCTCACGCCCATTCTATGTTTTCTCCTTGGTTGATGGTAGTCGGTATAATCCAAATAATTTATGCAGCTTCAACATCTCCCGGTCAACGTAATTTAAAAAAGAGAATAGCCTATTCTTCTGTATCTCATATGGGTTTTATAATTATAGGTATTGGTTCTATAACGGATCCTGGACTTAATGGAGCTATTTTACAAATAATCTCTCATGGATTTATTGGCGCTGCACTTTTTTTCTTGGCAGGAACGAGTTATGATAGAATTCGGCTTGTTTATCTTGATGAAATGGGTGGAATGGCTATTTCCATTCCAAAGATATTTACAATGTTCACTATCTTATCGATGGCTTCCCTTGCATTACCGGGCATGAGTGGTTTTGTTGCAGAATTAATCGTTTTTTTTGGAATAATTACCAGCCAAAAATATTTCTTAATTTCAAAAATTTTAATTATTTTTGTAATGGCAATTGGAATGATATTAACTCCTATATATTTATTATCTATGTCACGCCAAATGTTCTATGGATACAAGTTAATTAATGCAAAAAACTTTTCTTTTTTTGATTCTGGACCCCGAGAGTTATTTCTTTCAATCTCTATTCTTCTACCAATAATTGGTATTGGGATTTACCCTGATTTTGTGCTCTCATTAGCAAGTGACAAGGTCGAATCCATTTTATCTAATTATTTTTATGGATAGTTTTCAGGAAATAAAAAAAAAGCATTAAATTGAATTGTAATCAGAAGTCTTTGGTCTTTGTATTGTGAGAACCTTTTGAATCAAGTAGTACAATGATTCAAAAGGTTCTTGATGAATTTACTACTAAAACTTAATTAGATTTCTTAACTTATATTTAAGTTATATATAGATGCTATTCTTTTTGATTTGGATTCCTTTCTTTTTTGGTTAATTTTTATTTAATTCGATGTAAATGAACCATAACTATGTAAACCTATTCCTAAAAGATTGACGCCAAAATAGCATATCCAAATTAAAAAAAAGCCTATCGAAGCCACAATTGCAGAATTTATACCCCTAACATTCCTATTTGTTTTAATATGTAAATAAATTGCGAATATGGTCCAAGTAATAAATGCCCAAGTTTCTTTTGGATCCCAATTCCAATATGAACCCCATGTCTCATTAGCCCATACAGCTCCTGAAAGAATGCCGACGGTTAAAAAGATAAATCCAAGACTAATAATACGAAAACTCCAATAATCTAATTGTTCAATCAATTGATACCTATAATAATTTCTAGAAAAACGAAAATTACTGTTTTCTTGTAGTAAAATAGAATTTCTTTCGTTTATATAGTAAAGTACATAAAAAGAAAATAATTCATTAAAAAAAAAATTTTTTTTTTTATTCTTTTTCCAAAAAGTAGGTCCGACTTTGCGAAATGTAAGGACTAGAAGAGCTATTGATAATAATGATCCGCATAAGAGAGCGCCATAGCCTAATATCATCATACTTACGTGCATCATTAACCACTGGGATTGGAGAGCTGGTACTAATGATTGAGGCATTTTGTTTAAAAGACCTGAAGTAGCAAAACCCTGAATAAAAATAGCACTTGGCGCAGTTATTGCGTTTAAGTGATTTTTTTTTTTTTTATTAAAATAGGAAACCATATGAATAATTGAAAAAGCCCATGAAAGAAAAATTAATGATTCATATAAATTACTTAATGGAAAATGTCCTGAATAAATCCAACGAGTGAATAATAATCCTGTTATAACAAAAAATGTAATTACAATTCCTTTATCTGATGAATCAAAAAATCCTATGATTTCATCTAAATTAACTAATAAAGTTAAAAAATAAATTGTCAGTACAATTGAAACGACCGAAAAAGATATATGAGTTAATATATGCTCTAAAATTGAAAAAATCATAAAAAATTTGTTAAAAATTAATAAATTAATACTAGGTTTTACCTTATCCTATTTTAGAAAAAAAAAGTCGGGTATTAATTTGATTATAAAACTTATAAGATCTCTTTTATAAGATCTTTTGCCGCTACTCGGACTCGAACCGAGATGCTCTAGCACTGCTTCCTAAGAGCAGCGTGTCTACCAATTTCACCATAGCGGCAACTTGTTCAAAACAATACTAATAATTTTTTATTTAATCGTCGAGATTTAAATAAAGAAGCCAATTCATTTTCATTTGTTTAAATAGGTATTTGGGGTTTTAATTCAATTAAGATCTTTTTTTTCTGAGTTATTTTAAATTATTTGAATTTACTTTTTATATTTTATATTTTTTTTCTAGAATCCAACGAAAATCTAACTAAATTAAAGTAGTTGGGACTTCAACTCAAAGAGAAAACTCTAAATTGAATTTATCAGTTCCATTAAAAAAATGCTTTTTCTAAAAATTCAAACTTCTCCAAAATCCTTATTGCTCAAGAGAAATGAAAAAAAAAAGAATTATCCAAATAGATATTTTGATACATCTTTTTATATTGTACAAACATAAGATTTTTTGATCACTTAAAAATCATATCATCTATTATTATCATATCATATATTATTATTTATTATTATTATCTAATATTAACTTAGTGTGGATAGATTTTTTATAACTTTGATTCCAAGTAAAGAATATAATAATTCAGAGAAATAAGAATTCCTAAAGGTATAAAGTGCAAAATTTTTCACTTAAATAAATTTCAAGAACCTATTGATTTCGCTAAAAGATCTTGTATTTCCTCTTAACGAGGAAATACAAGATCTTTATTTATTATTGCATCAAGTTTTCATGGGGAAAATAAGAATCCCTTTTTTGGAAAAAAAAATCAAATGTGAACTTTTCTTTTTTATCTATATATTATCTTTTTTTTTTCTCTTTTAGTTCCTATTTCTTTTTTCTATGTATTCAAAAAATTTGTTTTTCAGTTTTTAAGTTAGGCTAATTCTAATTATTTTAGTGTTTTTTATTTATTTTGTTGTACAAAAAAACTTTTGGAATTACCTGTAGAAAGTGATTTCCCTAACGAAAAAGCTTTCACTGATGTCCAATATCCCTTCCTTTTCCAAGTTTTTTTACGAATACGCTTTTTCGAGATAGAAGTACGTTTTTTTGGAACTGCCATTCAAAAATGAAAAAAAAAAGTTTTTCAGTGGTATAATTGGATGTCAAAGACATTTATTATTCTATTCTTTCGTACTCCATATCGAGTGATTTTTTTCTTTAAAATTTTATTATATATTATTTTCAAAACAAAAAATACATTCAAAAGTTTAAAACCCAACTTTTTTTGACTTTTTTTTATTAAAAAATTTTTTTATTTAACATTTTAAATCCATATGAGAGTGCTCATTTAATTAATCTATACTGATAGATTTTATTATAAAAAAAATTATGAAATTTCTTCACTTCATATGTAAAAAAAAATCTCGATTATACTAATATTTCTTGCAAAAAAAAAAAAAAGCTCACTTAGTGTACTGGAAGACAATAACTAAATTCCATAATTAAAATTCATTCCTTAATAATTCTAAATAATCAAACTAAAATAACTTTTTTTTTAGGTAAATTTTTTGATTATATAATTAATATTAAGTTTTTGTTTTGGCGTGTAAATCTTTGTTCTATTCTTAATATATGTATATAAATTATTGTAATACAGAATTCTAATTCACTTTTTCTGTATCTGCATAAAATCACAATTTGATTTAGTAGTAATAAAAAAAAAAAAAAAGACAAATAATTTTTTTGACAGTAACTTACTAATATTATTTAATCACTTCTAATTTTTTGATTTGAATATATATTTCTTTTCAAAGATTTATGAAGGATTATACTAATTCAAAAAAATTTCTATTTAGGTTTGAAATCACGGGCTTTCTTATTGTCTCCTTTGCAAAAAAATATATATACAAACCAGTGAATAAGAAATAATAAATTTAAGAATAAAATAAAAAAGGGTTTTTTATTTTATGGAACATACATATCAATATTCATGGATTATTCCTTTTATTCCACTTCCAGTACCTATTTTACTAGGAGTTGGACTTCTACTTTTTCCAACAGCAACAAAAAACCTTCGACGTATGTGGACTTTTCTTAGTATTTTTTTGTTAAGTATAGTTATGATCTTTTCACTCTATCTATCTATTCAACAAATTTTTCTAAGTTGCATTCATCAAAATGTATGGTCTTGGACCATAAATAATGAATTTTCTTTTGAGTTCGGTTACTTTATTGATCCACTTACTTCTATTATGTCAATATTAATTACAACTGTTGGAATTTTGGTTCTGATTTATAGTGACAATTATATGTCTCATGATCAAGGATATCTGAGGTTTTTTGCTTATATGGGTTTTTTTAATACTTCAATGTTAGGATTAGTTACTAGTTCTAATTTGATCCAAGTTTATTTTTTTTGGGAATTAGTTGGAATGTGTTCGTATTTATTAATAGGTTTTTGGTTCACACGACCTATTGCAGCGAATGCTTGTCAAAAAGCTTTTGTAACTAATCGTGTAGGGGATTTTGGTTTATTATTAGGAATTTTAGGTCTTTATTGGATAACTGGCAGTTTCGAATTTCAGGATTTGTTCGAAATATTCAATAATTTCATTTTAAATAATAGAGGAAATCTCTTATTCCTTACTTTGTGTGCATTTCTATTATTTGTGGGTTCTATTGCTAAATCCGCACAATTTCCTCTTCATGTATGGTTACCTGATGCCATGGAGGGCCCTACTCCTATTTCGGCTCTTATACATGCTGCTACTATGGTAGCGGCGGGAATTTTTCTTCTAGCTCGTCTTCTTCCTCTTTTTATAGTTATCCCTTCTATAATGTATATAATATCTTTGATAGGTATAATAACAGTACTCTTAGGAGCCACTTTAGCTCTTGCTCAAAAAGACATTAAGAGAGGTTTAGCCTATTCTACAATGTCTCAACTGGGTTATATGATGTTAGCTCTAGGTATGGGGTCTTATCGATCCGCTTTATTTCATTTGATTACTCATGCTTATTCGAAAGCTTTGTTGTTTTTAGGATCTGGATCCATTATTCATTCAATGGAAGCTATAGTTGGATATTCTCCCGATAAAAGTCAGAATATGATTCTTATGGGTGGTTTGACAAAACACGTGCCGATTACAAAAACTGCCTTTTTAGTAGGAACACTTTCTCTTTGTGGTATTCCCCCCCTTGCTTGTTTTTGGTCTAAAGATGAAATTCTTAATGATAGTTTGTTGTTTTCGCCAATTTTTGCAATAATAGCTTGTTCAACAGCGGGATTAACCGCATTTTATATGTTTCGGATTTATTTACTTACTTTTGAAGGACATTTAAACACTTATTTTATAAATTACAGTGGAACAAAAAGTCGCTCCTTCTATTCAATCTCTTTATGGGGTAAAGAAAAAGAAAAAAAACTTAATAGAAATTTTGGGTTAGTACCATTATTAACAATGAATAATACGAAAAGAGCTTCTTTTTTTTGCAAGAAACCATATAAAATTGGTAATAATGTAAGAAATCAAATTTTTATTACTGTTGAAAATTTTAGACTTAATACAAGAACTTTCTATTATCCCCATGAATCAGACAATACTATTCTATTTCCTATGCTTGTATTGCTTTTATTTACTTTGTTTATTGGAGCCATAGGAATTCCTTTCAATCAAGAAGGAATATACTTTGATATATTATCAAAATTATTCACGCCGTCGATAAACCTTTTGCATAAAAATTCACAAAATTTTGTAGATTTGTATGAATTTTTTAGAA